CGGTGATATTTGTAGATGCTATTCGAACCCTTCCTTTTTTATCCATGTCAGCATTTCTTATAGAAGTTATTAGATCGGCAATAGTGTCCCTACCCATGACGGACTAGAATTATAGGTTCCTCCTAATTTTGATATAATCAACATGTTTCCTTTTTTTTTTTTTAAGTATATACGTGAGACACAATCTACTAATTTGATTTATTTGATCTATTTCAGATACCCTACTATATCATAGTCTCATCTACTACTATTTATAATACTTCGGGAGCTAATGAAACTATTTTAGTAAAATTCAACTGTCTCAATTCTCGAGCGATCGCACCAAAAACTCGAGTTCCTTTTGGATTTCCTTCTTGATCAATGACAACTGCAGCATTGTCGTCATATCGTATTATCATACCGTTTTCACGTTTGAGTTCTTTACATGTACGTACAATTACAGCTCTAATTACTTCTGATCTTTCTAGAGGCATATTGGGAACTGCTTCTTTGATTACAGCAACAATAACATCACCAATATGAGCATATCGGTGATTACCAGCTCCTATGATTCGAATACACATCAATTTTCGAGCTCCGCTGTTATCCGCTACATTCAAAAGGGTCTGAGGTTGAATCATATCATTTTTATTTCAATCTGTTATTTCAATGCAAAAGTATGAAAGAAAAAAAAAAGAAATATTGTCTGTCCAGAAATAAATAAACCTGCGGTTGTTTTTTCATCCCCAATACCCCTTTTTGTTTAGTTCTACATCTCTATCCTGAAATAAGAAATTGAGTTCGTATAGGCATTTTGCGCGCAGCTATCTCAATAGCTGCTCTAGCTACAGTTTCTGATACTCCACCCATTTCATAAAGTATTCGACCCCGTTTAACAACGGATACCCAATATTCAGGGGATCCCTTCCCCGAACCCATACGTGTTTCCGCGGGTCTTACTGTAACAGGTTTGTCGGGAAATATACGTACCCATATTTTTCCACCACGACGCGCATATCGTGTCATTGCTCTTCGCCCTGCTTCTATTTGTCTAGCTGTAATCCAAGCAGGTTCAAGTGCCTGAAGAGCGTATCTGCCGAAACAAATATGATTGCCTCGACAAGATATTCCTTTCATTCTTCCTCTATGTTGTTTACGAAATCTGGTTCTTTTGGGGTTATAGTCGATGGTTGTTTCTTAATTCCATCTCTACTGCAGAACCGGACATGAGAGTTTCTTCTCATCCAGCTCCTCGCGAATGAAAGGATTCAAATTCCATAATATTATAGATACACATTAATAGATAATACACCAAGTAATGGCTTTTATTGATATTGAATTTCTTACATAGGAAGGAAGATGTAGATACAAGATATACAATACAGCTAGACGTGTGTGTACATTTATGTATCTTTATAGATAATGTAATGTTTCTCTTTTTTATTTTTATAACATAACGAATCCTTTCCTTATTTTTTTTGACCTCTATCAAATTACGACAAAAGATTGTAATCCAATAAATAAGGGTTTCGCGGGCGAATATTTACTCTTTCCTGTTTCATTCGTAGGTTCAATTCATGACCTCTCAGAATAAATCAATTTTTTCTTGGTCCGTTCCGCCATCCCACCCAATGAATTATTAGGATTCGTTTTCAATAGAATCCTATGCAGTCACAGGTTCTGTCGTTCCCATAGCTTCTCCATTAATGGTTAGGTCCGAACTTTGCAATGGAGCTTCCAACAAAATTCGTTCCCGAGTCAATTTCCTCAGTTTTTATTAACCCGAAGGCTCTTTATTATTTTATTCAATTGTAAATTATTTCATTTACAAATTCTTATATTTCTAATTATCTTATCAGTATTGATGCTTTATCACACTGCCTTTTATGACGTGATTCATAGACCATACATATTGGAATCATATATCATTGATATTTTTGTTCTTTCTTTCTATCATCCTTCCATTTATCCATATCCCTTTATTTTTTTTTGCTTTACAACCCATAATCAGATTTATTTTTTCTTGAAAGAATTTCAGTTGCTACAACCATATGATAGATCCACTCATTCATATAGTGACTGTTTCTTGGGATCTCGACAATACGAAGCAATAAGTTGGTTATTAGTTTATTTTATATAATTACAAAGTTTATAGCGGGGGTCAGTCTATTTTTTTTTTTAATCCCAACTTGAAACTATAAAGAAAAAACTAACGAGTCACACACTAAGCATAGCAATTATACCAAATGATCAATCGAATTTTTATTTAACCTTATAGAATTAGAATTGTTCATTTTTTTTTAACGGAAAAAGAATGAAAGAGTTTGTCATTTTTTGTTTTATCACTGGACAGAATGGGAAGACAGGGTCGATTATTTCTCGTCTACAAATATCCAAATTTTTATACCTAATACTCCATAAATAGTTCGAATTGTATAGGAACAATGATCAATTTTAGCGCGAATTGTTTGTAGGGGAACTCTACCCTCTCTGATCCATTCGACACGTGCAATTTCTTTTCCGTCGATACGGCCTGCTATTTGCACTTGAATTCCCTTTGTATCCGTTTGTTCAGTTAATTCAATAGCTTTTTTCATTGCTTTTCGAAACGAAACTCTATTTTTTAATTGTAAAGCTATATATTCTGCAAGAATATTAGGTTGTCCATAAGGTTTTTCAACTCTTGTGATAGCAATGTTGAGTCTCCGGTTTACAGAATGAAACTCCTTTTGTACATTCATCTGTAATTCTTCGATTCCTCGTGTTTGCCCCTCTATTAATAAATTTGGGAATCCAATATAGATTATGACTTGGATCAAATCGATTTTTTTTTTAATTGTTATACGTGCAATTCCT